GAGGGGGTGGTAAGCTAGGGAGAGGATTTGAACCTCTGGGTAAAGGGCTTAAGCCTTTTGCATTTGCCGGACTCTGCTACGCTAGCGGTCCTTTTCTAGGATTAACGAGGGAGGGTCTCTTGGTGATTTAGTTGGGTTCATCACTTAGAGAGGGGGCGTGCATGAAGTATTGGCCCCACTTTTCCGATCCTTTCGTACTGGGAAAAGTTTGTCATAGATAGAAACCGACCTGGATTACTCCGGTCTGAACTCAGATCACGTAGGACTATTAATCGTTGAACAAACGAACCCTTAATAGCGGCTGCACCATTAGGATGTCCTGATCCAACATCGAGGTCGTAAACCCCCTTGTCGATATGGGCTCTTGGAGGGGATTGCGCTGTTATCCCTGGGGTAGCTTGGTCCATTGGTCAATTATATTGGGTCTGGTTACTGTTAGTACGTTGAGGGGTTGCTCTTAGTTAAGAGGCAGTGGTCTTATTTTTGGAGGGTTTGTTTTTCTCCAAGGTCGCCCCAACCGAAAAAATGCAAGCCAATGTCTTGTTAGTAGTAGTCCTGGTAGGTAATATTTTGTTTACGGGGTGGCTGCTGATTTTAAAAAGTTCCACAGGGTCTTCTCGTCTTATGTTCACATCCCTGCTTTTGCACAGGGGGATCAATTTCACTGATTATCTGTAAGAGACAGTTAAGACCTCGTTTAGCCATTCATACAAGTCTCGATTTATGGGACAATTGATTGCGCTACCTTCGCACGGTTAGGATACCGCGGCCGTTGAACGTGGGGTCACTGGGCAGGCATCACCTTCAATACTTGTTTGGCTGAAGGCTATGTTTTTGGTAAACAGTCGGGCCTTGGGGGTTTGCCTAGTTCCTTTTACAGATTTAAATCTTTCTAATAAGCGCTCCTGAGTTGGGTTAACAGAGAGTAAAATACAAAATCTTGTTGGAGTGAGGGTATTAATTATCTGTTAATAATTTAGGGATGTAAGCTTGCGCTTGAGAGGACTATGTCCTAGTTACTCATTTTAGCATTGATTCTCCTATAGTTATAGGTTAGTCCGCTAGTAGTAAGGGAGTCATGAGGTTTTAGGATTTTTAGGTGGTTGGAGCTTTGACGCACTCTTTGTTGATGGCTGCTAAAAGGCCTACAGTTGTTTGTGAGGGTGGGGATTATCCGCTAGAGGGGGTTGTATTCCTTTTTAAAGGAGCTGTACCTCCTTTAAATTGCTCTTGACTGCTTTCATTGGGGTGGTTGAAGGTTCCTAGAGGAGGTGTCAAGGTAGAACTAAAATTCATTTCGCGGGCAACCAGCTATCACCTAGCTCGATTGGCTTTTCACCTCTACTAGCAAGTCATCCCACTCTTTTGCAACAGAGACGGGTTCGCTCTAGGTAGCTGCTCGCAAGTAGCTCGCTTAGGTTTCGGGATAGCAAGCTTAAGTTCACTTTGCTTGGCTGTTCTTGCTAAATCATGATGCAAGAGGTACAAGGGTGTATCTTTGCTGTTTGTTGCTTGGCTTGTTCATTATTATTTCATCTTTCCCTTACGGTACGGGTCTCTATTGCGCCTGATGGTCTTTTCTATCGCCTATACTAGGTTGGAAGAATGTTTTAGTCTAGGGGTTGAATAGGTTTTTAAATTCGCCTGGTTGCATAGGGTTGGGCTAGAGTTGGGCTTCAAGACGACCTGGTATGTGGCAGGTATCTTTCAGGTGTAAGCTGAATGCTTTTGTTATAGCTACGCCTTGGTGTGCTAAGTGCACCTTCCGGTACACTTACCTTGTTACGACTTACCTCATCTTTAGCGGGAGAGCGTGTTATGTAACGAGAGCTTCAGAGCTTTTGAGGAGGGTGACGGGCGGTATGTACGTGCCTCAGAGCCATCTTAAAGGGGGCTTTATTGTCCCACTTTACTGCTAAATCCGCCTTCTGGGGGCTGTTTCACGCCCCCTTCCGTGAAATTTTCTAGATTAGAAAATGTAGCCCATTTCTTCCACTTCATGGGCTATACCTTGACCTGTCTTGTTAGCGGGTTATGGCGATTATGCTCACTGTTGTACTCTCAGAGGAGGTGGGCTGGCGACGGCGGTATGTAGGCTGCATCAGGCAAGAAGTGGTCGGGTGTAGCGTGGGTTATCGATCATAGAACAGGCTCCTCTAGGTGGATTTGGGGCACCGCCAAGTCCTTAGAGTTTTAAGCGTTTGTGCTCGTAGTCCTCGGGCGGATGCTTTAGTAGAACAAGCATCTAGATTTAGGGCCAGGCATAGTGGGGTATCTAATCCCAGTTTGTGTCCTGGCTTTCGTGGAGTTCAATAGATCGTGCAGGTTAAGGTCATTTCTAAGATGGCTTTAAATGTATCTTAAGCTTATGACAGCTCAGTTACACTTCGACCTTAAGTGTTTTGATAGCATGGGTCCACTCTTTACGCCGTAAACAATTAACTTGGGTCTCTTGTGTGACCGCGGTGGCTGGCACAAGATTTACCAACCCTGGAGGCTGCTATGACTAAGTCAAGTTTGCACTCATTGCTTAATGTTAATTACTGCTGAGTACCCGTGGGGGTGTGGCTGAGCAAGGCGTCTTGGGCTGCTGTGGCGTACCTGATGCCAGCTCCTCTCATCTAGGGGGTAGCGGTTAAGGGCATTTACACTGGAGCGCGGATACTTGCATGTATATGTCTAGCAGGAACTAATTGTAAGGTTAGGACTAAGTCTTTTGTCCTTGGGTGATATAGGGCCGTCTTGGCATCTTCAGTGCCATGCTTTGTTGTAAGCTACAAGGACGATTGTTTGTTGGTTTTGTTGGTTGTTTGTTGGTTTTGTTGGTTGTTTGTTGGTTTTGTTGGTTGTTTGTTGGTTTTGTTGGTTGTTTGTTGGTTTTGTTGGTTGTTAATGGAGATGTAAATAAGAAAGGAAAAAATGTTGAATAGTTTATTAATTATTTGTTAGAGAATTAGATGAGTTATGTGTATGAAGTATATTGTTAATTTATTAATGTAACTCCAGCATCAAGAAAGGTGAAAATTGATAGAATGAATAAAACGTGATGAACAAGCGTTTTAAACGTTTAGTTGAAAATTACTCATGTTGTTTAGAAAATTAGAGGAAAAAAATAAAATTAATCAGTAAAAAATTGTGTCTTACAAGCATTCACTAAATTGCACCATTAACACAACCCATAGACACACCATAACCAAATGGAAAACAAAGTGCATCAGTGTAATGATGATTCCCCATACCCGCAAACCATCTCATTGAGCAGGACTTGAGGGAGAAATTAGGCCGCAATGCATAATTTAGGTGCAGGATATAAACCAATTCACCCATTGCACTGGAAAAGCAATCTGCAGGCTACAGAGAAAAAAGAGAACCAAAGGAGCCAAGGTTGGGGAATGCTGCAATCATGGACTAAAATGGTGAGATATGACCCCGACCAGATGTATCTGTGAAGAGCAAGTTCAAGGGATTTGCCAAGTTATGGCCCAGACATAGGAACCAGAGATGCAAAAGAGCAAGTCGTGCTAGGGTGTGGGGGGAAAGAATGGNNNGAAACTAATTGTGATGGATCCTATGTGCATCAAATTGCTGATTTCATGTGAGGTGTATGATTAATAAATAACCTGGTCCCTGTCTTGTGTATGGCTGGAGATGACACATTATATGGGTGGTACCAATCATAGTGTACAGTCAAGCACTTCCGTATTGACTAGAGGTGTTGTGTATAACTTAACAGGTATATGGGTTTAGTATGAGAGTATATATTGTTTTGTCTTAGGTATCATTACATTGTTAGGTACTCTGGAAGGAGAGATGTGCTCTGGACATAGGTTTATTGCCTGATTACATAGTTATGTGTGTAGTACATGCATTATTAAGGGTTGTTTGGATATTATGAGGATTAACATCTTGGATGAGAGGTATATGCCCGATTACATATGTATGCGTATGATGCATGCATTATATGGGGTTTCCTAAGTAAATGAGGGTTATTAATATGGTAAATAGATTAATGCACAGCAATACATAGGACATAAGTGCAGAGGGGATGGGGGAGGGTGGTGGGAGGGGGTCCCTGTAGTATGTCCTATGTTTTCTATCGGTTTTTGTAGTTGAAGTTTGACAACGGTGGTTTTTCAGGCCACAGTTCTTGGAAAAAAGTCAAGCAGAAACTGCTATGACTTATTTTGTACTTTTTTTGGGGTTAGGTTTTGTGTTGGGTGGATTGGGGGTAGCGTCAAACCCTTCTCCTTATTATGGGGTGGTTGGTCTAGTGGCAGCATCTGTTACTGGTTGCGGGTGGTTGTTGAGTTTGGGGGTGTCGTTTGTGGCATTGGTTTTGTTTATAGTTTATTTGGGGGGGATGTTAGTCGTGTTTGTGTATTCGGTATCTTTGGCAGCAGACCCGTTTCCTGAGGCCTGAGGGGATTGACGTGTTGTGGGCTATGGTTTGGGGTTTGTTCTGGTGTTGGCTATTGGTGTTGTTGTAGGGGGTTTTATTGAGGGGTGGAAGTTGGGGTTGGTGACTGTTGACTGTGGGGGGATGTTTTCTGTTCGGTTGGATTTTAGTGGGGTGGCTATATTTTATTCATGTGGGGTTGGGATGTTTTTGGTGGCAGGGTGAGGGTTGTTGTTGACACTGTTTGTGGTATTGGAGGTTGTTCGGGGGTTATCTCGGGGTGCTATTCGAGCGGTGTAGGGGGGGGGGGAAAGAAGGAATCAGAGAATAGTTTAATGTAGAATGCCAGCTTTGGGAGTTGGAGGTGAGGGTTTGATTCCCTCTTTTCTGATGAGGAAACTCTAAGAAGGGGCGTAGTCTTCATTCTTCGGCTTACAAGACCGATGTTTTTATAAACTATTAGAGTTTAGTAATTAAGGAGCTTGTTTTCTAGAGCCCCAATAGCGGGGAAGAGGACAAGAATAATAGTGAAGTAGGTGAGGGAGGCTAATTGGCCGATGATAATGAATGGGTGTTCTACGGGCTGGCTTCCTACTCATGTTAGAATTAGTAGGTTAGCGACTAGGATTCAGAACAGTAGTTGAGAGAGGGGACGGAAGATTATTGTGCGTTGTTTGGATTTGTGGAGTAAGGGGGCGAGGAATAGGATTAGTACAGAGGCGGCAAGAGCTAGGACTCCCCCTAGTTTATTGGGAATAGAGCGTAGGATGGCGTATGCAAATAAGAAGTATCATTCTGGTTTAATATGAGGGGGTGTGACTAGTGGATTTGCGGGTGTGAAGTTTTCTGGGTCTCCTAGAAGGTTGGGGGAGAATAGGGCTAGAGTTGTTAGGGGAAGGAATATGAGTATGAAGCCTAAAGCGTCTTTTAGGGAGAAGTAGGGGTGAAATGGGATTTTGTCAGAGTTTGAGGAGATGCCTAGTGGGTTGTTTGATCCAGATTCGTGTAGGAAGGTGAGGTGGATTAAGGTGAGGCCTGCAATCATGAATGGGAGGAGGAAATGTAGTGTAAAGAATCGTGTCAATGTGGGGTTATCTACTGAAAATCCACCTCAAGCTCATTCAACCAAGGTTTGGCCGATGTAGGGGACAGCTGAGAATAGGTTAGTGATAACTGTGGCCCCTCAGAATGATATTTGGCCTCAGGGTAGGACGTATCCTACGAAGGCAGTTGCTATGAGGGTTAGTAGAAGGATGATACCTGTGTTCCAGGTTTCTTTGTATAGGTGGGAGCTGTAGTAGAGTCCTCATCCAATGTGTAAGTAAATACAGATAAAAATGAATGAGGCTCCATTTGCGTGGAGGTTACAGATTAATCAGCCGTATTGTATGTTTCAGCATGTATGGGCAACGGATGAAAAGGCTAGGATTGTGTCTGCAGTGTAGTGTGCGGCTAATAATAGGCCAGTTAGGATTTGCATAGCTAGGCAGATGCCTAGCAGGGATCCAAAGTTTCATCAGGCAGAGATGTTTGAGGGAGTTGGTAAATCAATTAAGGAATTGTTAATTATTTTTAGTAAGGGGTGGTATTTTTGTAGGTTGGGGGCCATTGGTTTTGAATCTATGTAGTGATAGGATGATGATGAGGATGGATGATGTGAAGAATTCTAAGTAAGTTTTGATTAGGCCACCGTGGAGGTTGATTGAGGTTTTAGTTGCTATGAGTTGGAGGTCAGCGAGTCCTTCGAGGACTATTTCTTTATATCAATACAGGTCGATTAGGGGTGAGGCAATTTTTTGTCCAGTATTTAGTAGGTTTGTAGAGCTAAGTCGATGGGTTAGGGGGTTGAAATATCCTAACGAGGAAGAGAAATTTAGGGGGTTGCTTCGTTTTGGCTGGGTTAGTATGTGTGTTATGTTGGAGAGTTCTAGGGCTAGGATGACGCCCGGGATTGTGACGATGATAACAGCGTTTTTTGTGAGTGTTGGTATGGCTATCGGAGGGGGTTTTGTGGGGAGGATATAGGATGTAATGAGTAGTCCTCCTATAATACTGCCTAGGGTGAGTTGGGTGATTGGATTAATGACTGCTTGGTTGTTTTCATTTGCTGGGGTAATTGAAGGTATGTGGGTAAATCCTGTTTGGACTAGTAGGGTTATGTGGAGGCTGTAAGTTGTGATGAAGGATGTGGCAATGAGAGTTAGGAGTAGTGCTCAGGTATTCAAGTATGATGTGCTTAGATTCTTGATAATAGGGTCTTTTGAGTAGAATCCTGCCAGGAATGGGGTTCCTATTAGGGCCAAGTTGCCGATGGTTAGGCAAGAGGTGGTTGTTGGTAGGATTTTTTGTACGGAGCCTATTTTTCGGATGTCTTGTTCGCCATTTAGGCTGTGGATGATTGAACCGGAGCAAAGGAAGAGTATGGCTTTGAAAAAGGCATGGGTTGAGATGTGTAGGAAGGCTAGTTGTGGGAGGTTTAGTCCGATTGTAACTATTATTAGGCCGAGTTGGCTTGATGTAGAGAAGGCAATGATTTTTTTGATATCGTTTTGTGTGAGGGCGCATGTTGCTGCGAATAGTGTAGATAGGGCCCCCAAGCAGAGGCATGTGGTGAGGGCGGTTTGGTTGTTAGTCAGGAGAGGGTGGGTACGGATTAGTAGAAAGATCCCTGCTACTACTATTGTACTAGAGTGGAGTAAGGCAGAGACTGGGGTTGGACCTTCCATAGCGGCTGGTAGTCATGGGTGGAGGCCGAATTGGGCGGATTTTCCTGTGGCAGCTAGGATTAGTCCTAATAGTGGGAGGGTTGGGGTTGTAGTGGTGGAGATGGTTTGTTGGATTTCTCAGGTGTTTATAGTGGAGGCAAGTCAGGCCATACTTAGGATGAGGCCGATGTCCCCGATTCGGTTGTAGAGTACGGCTTGGAGAGCGGCTGTATTGGCTTCTGCTCGGCCTTGTCATCAACCAATGAGTAGGAACGATATGATGCCGACTCCTTCTCAGCCGATGAATAGTAAGAATATGTTGTTGGCAATAGTCAGTGTTAGCATGGCGATTAGAAATGTTAAGAGGTATGAGAAGAATTTTGTAATGTAGGGTTCGGTGCTTATATATCATATTGCGAATTGGAGGATGGATCATGTGACGAGTAGTGCAATGGGGAGGAATATTAGGGAGTATTGGTCTATTTTGAGGCTAATAGGGATTTTGAAGTTTGTGGTGAATTGTCATGTTAGGTGAGAGGTAATACTTTCTGAACCTGAATACATGAAGAGTGTTATGGGCACTAGACTTGTTAGGAATGCGGCTTTGACAGCATGTGTGATGGTGGCTGGGGAGTTTTGGAAGGTTTTTGATAGGAGTGGGAGTAGGATTGGGGTGAAGATGATTGTTAGTGTAAGAAGAACAGAGGTGTTGAGGAGTAGGGCAAGCTCCATTACTTTTACTTGGATTTGCACCAAGATGAGTGGCTCCTAAGACCAGTGGATTGCTGTTATCCTTTAAAAGTAAGGGGGCTGAGGTTTTAGGCTCAGATGCAGGAGTTAGCAGTTCCTGCTGGTTAAACCTCCCCTCGGCAGGTAAGAAGAGTTTAACTTCTATTTTTAGGATCACAGTCTAATGTTTGGATTAAACTATACTTGCATGAAAGGATACCAGAGATGAGGTCAGGTTTGAGGATGAGTAGGAGTATGGGGATGACGTGGAGGGCTATAAGGAGGTGTTCTCGTGTGGTTGAGTTTTGGATGGATGTGATGTGGGTGGGTAGGATTCCTCGCTGAGTTATAAGTAGTATAAATAGGGTGTATGAGGCGGTTAGTAGGATTGCGATACCAGTTAAAATGATTGTAGGGGCAGATCAGTTGAACAGTGCGATTATGATTGTTAATTCCGCTATTAAGTTTGTTGTAGGGGGGAGTGCTATGTTTGTGAGGTTAGCTAGTAGTCATCAGATGGCCATTAGTGGTAGGAGAGGTTGTAGGCCTCGTGTTAAAATTAAGATTCGGCTATGCGTTCGTTCATAGTTTGTGTTGGCTAGGCAAAATAGTATTGAGGAGGTTAGTCCATGGGAGATTATGAGGATTATTGCACCTGAGAATGCTCAATGGGTTTGGATTATACTTGCGGCGATGACTAGGCCTATGTGGCTAACAGAGGAGTAGGCAATGAGGGATTTAAGATCCGTTTGGCGTAGGCAGATTGAGCTAGTTATTAGTGCACCTCATAGGGCCAAGGTGATGAATGGATAGTGTAGGTGGTTGGAGGATGGGTTTATCAGAAGGGTGACTCGCATGATGCCATATCCGCCTAGTTTGAGGAGTAGAGCGGCGAGTAATATTGATCCTGCGATTGGTGCTTCGACATGGGCTTTGGGTAGTCATAGGTGTAGGCCATATAGGGGAGCTTTTACTATGAATGCTGTTAGTAGTGCTAGACTGGATAGCAGGTCGGCTCAGGAGTTGTTTAGGGTGGGGTGGGTTAGCTTGAGTAGTGGGAGGTGTAGTGTACCGGCTTGTGAGTGAAGGTGTAGGATTGCGACTAGTAGGGGGAGGGAGCTGATGAGGGTGTAAAATAGCAAGTAAATACCAGCGCTTAGGCGTTCAGGCTGGTTTCCCCATCGTGTGATGAGAATTAGGGTGGGGATTAGGGTTGCTTCGAACGAGATATAGAATAGTATTAGTTCAGTGGACGAGAAAGCTAGGATAATGAAAGGTTGGATCGTGATTAATGCTGCAATGAAGATTCGCTTTCGTATAATGGGTTCGTGTTGGAGGTGGTTTTGGCTTGCCATGAGCATGAGAGGGAGAAGTCAGCAAGATAGGGTTAGTAGGGGGGATGAAATTTGGTCGATGCCAGTTCATGGGGTTATGTTTTTGTGTGGGTAGTATGTTGGAAGTAGCCACTGGAGGCTGAGTGTGGCGATTAGAAGGCTGTATGTAGTGGTGTTTGTTCATAGGAATTTTTTAGGCGATAGGAGGGCTGTAGGTAGAAGTATAATTGTGGGGAGGATGATTTTTAACATTGTAGGAGGTTTAGGTTGTGTAGGTGGTCTGAGCCGTGGGTTCGTGTTGAAGCTACTAGTATTGCTAGTCCTGTTCCAGCTTCGCATGCTGAGAATGCTAGTATGAGTACGGGTATTAGGGTGAATGATGTTGCTTGGTTTTCAATAGGTCAGATGGACAGGGCAAGGTATATTGATAGTATTATGCTTTCTAAGCATAGTAGGGCTGAGATTAGGTGGGTTCGGTGGAAGGCTAGTCCTAGGCCGCTTAGGGCAAAGGTTGTGTAGAAGCTGAGGTGTATTAGTGACATAAAGAAAGTCATAGGGCCAGGCTATGATCTGTTGAGTCGAAATCAACTGTCTTGGTTAGACTAACTTTCTGTTATTCTGCTCACTCTAGTCCTCCTTGCATTCATTCGTAGATTAGCCCTAATGTTAGTAGGAGAATTAGGGTGGAAGCTCAGATGAGTGTAGTGGTGGGGGATTGAAGTTGGCTAGCTCATGGAAGGGGGAGTAGGAGAGCAATTTCTAGGTCAAAGAGTAGGAAAAGGATAGCTACTGAGGAAGAATCGGATTGAGAAGGGAAGTCGGGCGGATCCGAGTGGGTCAAAGCCGCACTCATACGGGGATAGTTTTTCTAGGTCCGGGTTTATTTGGGCAAGTCAGAAGTTTAGTGTGGTTAAGAGGATGCATAGGATCAGGGATAGTGTGAGTATGAATGTGATTATGTTGATTGCTCTTCTCTGGGGTTGCACCAGATTTTAAGGATTGGAAGTCGATTGTAATTAGTATACTAGAAGAGCATGATCCTCATCAGTAGATGGTTATATAGAGGAATAATCAGATGACGTCTACAAAATGTCAGTATCAGGCTGCTGCTTCGAACCCAAAGTGGTGGTTTGATGTGAAGTGGAATTTAATTAGTCGTAGGAGGCAGACTGATAGGAAGGAAGATCCGATGATTACGTGGAGACCGTGGAACCCCGTGGCAACAAAAAGGGTTGAGCCATATACGCCATCAGCGATGGAGAAGGGTGCTTCGTAATATTCTGTAGCTTGAAGTGCTGTAAAATAGAAGCCTAATAGGACGGTTAGGGTTAGTGCGTGGATTGCTTGTTTGCGGTTGCCTTCTGTGATGCTATGGTGTGCTCATGTAACGGTGACGCCGGAGGCTAGTAGGATAGCTGTGTTTAGTAGTGGTACTTCTAGGGGGTTGAGTGGGTTGATTCCTGTTGGGGGTCATTGTCCGCCTAGTTCTGGGGTAGGGGCTAAGCTGGAGTGGAAGAATGCTCAAAAGAAGCCTAGGAAGAAGAATGCTTCCGATGTGATGAATAGGATTATTCCATATCGTAGGCCTTTTTGTACGGTTGGGGTGTGGTGGCCTTGGAATGTGCTCTCTCGGACGATGTCTCGTCATCATTGTAGTATGACTAGGAGTATGGATAGTAGTCCTAGGGTCAAGAGATATGAGGTGTTGTAGTGGAATCATATGATCAGGCCAGAAGTTGTGAGTAGGGCAGCTGCTGCTCCGAAAATAGGTCAAGGGCTTGGGTCTACTATGTGGTAGGAATGAGCTTGGTGAGCCATTAAATGTTTTCTTGTAAGTAGAGGCTTAATAGTAGGACAAAGACGTAGGCTTGGATTATAGCTACTGCTACTTCTAGGATGGTTAGGAGGAATAGGATTAATGCTGTGAGGATTGAGATTGTTGGTATGATTGGGAGGAGGGCAGTTGTGGCTGTTGAGATTAGTTGGATAAGTAGGTGTCCTGCTGTGAGGTTGGCTGTGAGGCGGACTCCTAGGGCTAGTGGGCGAATTAATAGGCTGGTTGTTTCGATTAGGATTAGGGCCGGGATTAGTGGGGTGGGTGTGCCTTCAGGTAGTAGGTGGCCTAGGGTAATTGAGGGTTGATTTCGTAAACCTGTGAGGAGGGTGGCGAGTCAAAGTGGGAATGCTAATGCTATGTTCATTGATAGCTGGGTGGTTGGGGTAAATGTATATGGTAGGAGGCCTAGGAGATTGATTGTAAGTAGGAGAGATATTAATGATGTTAGGAGAAGAGCTCATTTATGGCCGTTCTTGTTTAGTGGGATTATTAGTTGCTTTGTGATCAGGTGGAGGAGTCAAAGTTGGAGGGTGGATAGGCGGTTAGTAATTCAGCGGTTATTTGGTGTTGGGATTAATAGTGCGGGAAATAGTATTGAGAGGAGGATTAGTGGGATTCCTAAGAGGCATGGGCTTGTGAATTGGTCAAAAAAGCTTAGGTTCATGGTCAGGGTCAAGGTATTGTTTTCATAGTGGTTGAGGTTTTGTTAGAGGGGGGATTGGTGGGGGTAAATGATAGGAGCTTGGGCTGAATGATTAAGGAGAAGGTTAGTCATGATAGTAGTATAATTAAAAATCATGGGTTTGGGTTTAATTGTGGCATGTCATTAAGGAGGGGCGGATTGTCCTCTTTCTCTAGCTTAAAAGGCTAGCGCTGGCATGTAGCTTCTTAATGATTAGGAGGATAATAGCGTGGATCAGGATTCGAAATGAGTGAGTGGGGTTGATTCGACTACAATTGGTATATAGCTGTGGTTAGCTCCACAGATTTCTGAACACTGACCATAGAAGATTCCAGGTCGGGTAGCGATGAATGATGTCTGATTTAATCGTCCAGGAATTGCGTCGGTTTTTACTCCGAGGGAGGGGACTGCTCAGGAGTGTAGGACGTCGTCAGCGGTGACGATAATGCGGATAGGGGATTCTATTGGAATAACAACGCGGTGGTCTACTTCTAGTAGGCGAAAATGTCCTGGTGGTAGGTCTGTTGTAGGAATTATGTATGAGTCGAATGTTAGGTCCTTGAAGTCTGTGTATTCGTAGGATCAGTATCATTGATGGCCGATGGCTTTTAGGGTTAGGTCGGGCTCGTCGATTTCGTCTATTATGTAAAGAATCTGTAGTGATGGAAGGGCAAGTAGGATAAGGACGATGGCTGGTAGGATGGTTCAGATTAGTTCAACTTCTTGTGCGTCTACGGTGTTTGAGGATAATTTTTCTATTAATATAAGTGTTAGGAGGTAGAGGACCAAGCTGCAGATTGCTAGGGCAACCATGAGGGCATGGTCGTGGAATTCAACAAGTTCTTCTATGATTGGGGAGGAGGCATCTTGAAATCCGAATTGTGAGTGGTTGGCCATTTGAGAAGTACAGGGTTTTCACCTGTGATTTAGTCTTGACAAGGCTATGTAATGGGTTTACTAACGTCTCATAAGAAAGAAGCATAAGTGGTTTGATGCGGTTGGCTTGAAACCAGAGTACGAGGGTTCGATTCCTTCCTTTCTTGTACTTGAACGAAGGCTGGTTCTTCGAAGGTGTGGTAAGGAGGTGGGCAGCCGTGAATTCATTCAATGTTGGTGGAGGTTAGTTCTGGCTGTAGTACCTTGCGTTTTGACATGAAGGCCTCTCAGATAATGAATATTAGCATAATTACAGCTGTTATTGAGATTAATGATCCGATGGAGGATATAGTGTTTCATAGAGTATAAGCGTCTGGGTAGTCTGAGTACCGTCGACGTATTCCGGCAAGGCCGAGGAAGTGTTGGGGAAAGAATGTTAGGTTTACACCGGTGAATATGACTCCAAAGTGGGCTTTGGCCCATGTGGGGTGTAGGGTGCATCCTGTGAATAGTGGGAATCAGTGGGTGAATCCTGCCAGGATGGCGAAGACGGCTCCTATTGAGAGGACATAGTGGAAGTGGGCGACCACGTAGTATGTGTCATGTAGGGCGATATCTAGGGAGGAGTTTGCTAGGATGATTCCAGTAAGGCCTCCGATGGTGAAGAGGAAGATGAAGCCCAGGGCTCATAGTATGGGGGGGTCTCATTTGATAGTTCCTCCGTGGAGTGTAGCTAATCAGCTGAAGACTTTGATGCCTGTTGGGATAGCGATAATTATAGTGGCAGATGTAAAGTATGCTCGGGTGTCTACATCTATGCCAACTGTAAATATGTGGTGGGCTCAAACGATAAAGCCTAGGAACCCGATGGATAGTACGGCTCATACTATTCCTATGTAACCGAATGGTTCTTTTTTACCAGCATAGTAGGCGACAACATGGGAGATGATTCCGAATCCAGGTAGAATTAAGATGTAGACTTCGGGGTGACCAAAGAATCAGAACAAGTGCTGGTAGAGTACAGGGTCGCCTCCGCCAGCAGGGTCGAAGAAAGTGGTGTTTAGGTTTCGATCTGTGAGTAGTATAGTAATGCCTGCGGCGAGGACTGGTAGGGATAGGAGAAGGAGAACGGCGGTGATGAGGACTGATCACACAAAGAGAGGGGTTTGGTACTGTGATAGGGCTGGGGGTTTTATGTTGATGGCAGTTGTGATAAAGTTAATGGCCCCTAGGATTGAGGAGATACCTGCAAGGTGGAGAGAGAAGATGGCCAAGTCTACGGAAGCTCCGGCATGGGCTAGGTTGCCCGCTAGAGGGGGGTATACAGTTCATCCAGTACCTGCACCAGCTTCAACTGTGGATGAAGCTAGGAGGAGGAGGAAGGACGGGGGCAGTAGTCAAAAACTCATATTATTTATACGTGGGAATGCTATATCAGGGGCTCCAATTATAAGGGGTACTAGTCAGTTTCCGAACCCTCCAATTATAATTGGCATAACTATGAAAAAGATTATTACGAAAGCATGGGCTGTAACAATTACGTTGTAGATTTGGTCGTCTCCTAGGAGGGTGCCGGGTTGTCCAAGCTCTGCGCGAATAAGAAGGCTAAGTGCGGTACCAACTATGCCGGCTCATGCACCGAAGATTAGGTATAGAGTACCGATGTCCTTGTGGTTAGTAGAGAATAGTCATCGATTGATTAGGGTCACAGGTAAGATGGCTGAGTGTTAGAAGCGTTAGGCTGTAGTCCTTTTCACAGAGGTTTAATTCCTCTTCTTATCGACTCTGTAGTGAAAGTTTCATGTTGAGTTGCAAGCTCATTGATGCACGTTTAAAGGTGCCGGAGTCTAGTAGGCAGAAGCCTGTTGGTTTAGGCACCTGGCTGTTAACCAGGGGTTCATGGGATCGAGGCCCATCTGTCTAGTTAAGGTCCTAGCTTAATTAAAGCGTTTGGGTTGCATTCAGAAGATGCAGGTTAATTTCCTGCGGATCTTAGCAGAAACTAAGAGGGTTTAACTCTTGTTTAAGGCTTTGAAGGCCTTTGGTTTAGGTCGATCCTAAGTTTCTAAAGGGTGGTGAGGATTATAGGGGAGAGCGGGAGGAGTATGATGGTTATGGATGTTAGGATGGCGATTGGGGTGCTTGCTATCTTACCTGTATGCCACTGTTTTATATGGTTTGTAGTGTTGGGTGGGAGAGTGATTGTTGAGTAGTACGCAAGGCGTAAGTAGAAGAATAGCCCTAGTAGCGAGAGTATGGCTATGATTGTGGCTACTGTGGTTATTTCCTGTTTAGTGAGTTCTTGGATGATGAGTCATTTGGGTAGGAAGCCTGTTAGTGGCGGGAGGCCGGCCAGTGAGAGTAAGGTTAGTATTAGGGTTGCGTTTAGTATGGGGGTTTTTGTCCATGAGATTATTATTGTTGTTAGTATTAAGGCCTTAGTTGTATTGAAGGCAAGGAATACTGTAGTGGTTATTATGACATACAGGTAGAAGGTTATTAGGGTGAGGTTTGGGTCGTACGCAATAATGATTGCTATTCAGCCTATATGGGCGATGGAGGAGAAGGCTAGGACTTTTCGGATTTGGGTTTGGTTTAGTCCTATTCAGCCTCCTAGGGCTGTTGAGGCGACAGCAAGGGCGGTGAGCAGTATGGGGTCTAGTGAGTGAGATGTAAGGAAGAGGATCGTAGTTGGTGGGAATTTTATAGCAGTTGAGAGTAATAGTGCAGTAATTATGGAGGAGCCTTGGAGTACTTCTGGGAATCAAAAATGGAATGGCACTAGTCCTAGTTTTATGGCAATTGCAATAGTAAGTAGGAGGCATGATGTTGGGTGGGTGAGTTGGGTGATGTCTCATTGTCCGGTTGCTCAGGCATTAGATATACTTGAGAATAGGAGTAGGGCTGATGCTGTTGCTTGTACTAGGAAGTATTTGATCGCAGCTTCAATAGCTCGTGGGTGATGAGATTTTGAGATGAGGGGGATGATGGCAAGGGTGTTAATCTCTAGTCCAGTCCAAGCCATTATTCAGTGATTGCTTGAAATGGTAATGGTTGTTCCTAAGAGTAGACTTAGGGTTGAAATTAGTTTTGCATGTGGGTTCATTAGTAGGGGAAGGAGTTAAACCATCATTTTCGGGGTATGGGCCCGATAGCTTTGTTAGCTGACCCTGCTAGAAAATAATATAGAGGAAGTATGAGGAGTTTTGATCTCTTTCGTGTAGGTTCGAGTCCTACTTTTCTAAGGTTCTAGGAAATGAGAGGGTTGGTGTACCTCTATGTTCACTTTATCATAGTGACCCTTAAGTTCAGGCACATTTCCTTTTTTGGGTGCATTGTTCTTAGGTAAGGCGGGAGGCCTGCATAGGAGATAGGCATGCTGGTATGTCAAAGGCATAGAGCTAGCGTTAGTGGTAGGAAGTTTTTTCAGAGGAGGTGTATGAGCTGGTCATACCGGAATCGTGGGTAGGAGGCGCGGATTCAGAGGAAGCCAGAGGAGAGGAGAAGAGTTTTTGTAGCTAGGATAATGGGGAACAGCTCTGGGGGTAGGTTAAGTGAGCTTGGGTTTAAGAATAGGATGGCGGTTATAGTATTCATTAATATAATGTTTGCGTATTCAGCTAAGAAAAAGAGGGCAAATGGACCTGCAGCGTATTCTACATTGAAGCCTGATACTAGTTCAGATTCTCCCTCTGTAAGGTCGAATGGAGCGCGGTTGGTTTCGGCAAGGGTGGAGATGTACCACATCATTGCAAGGGGTCAAGAAGAGAAGATGAGGTATAAGGGCTCTTGAGTGGTGGCAAGGGTGTTTAATGTGTAGTTTCCGCTTAGCATGATTGTGGAGAGAAGGATGATGGCTAGTGTTACTTCATAGGAAATGGTTTGTGCTACCGCTCGAAGGGCCCCAATGAGTGCATATTTTGAGTTAGAGGCCCAGCCAGACCATAAGATGGAATATACTGCTAAGCTTGACATGGCTAGGAGGAACAGTAGTCCTAAGTTGAGGTCAGTAAGGGAGAAGGGAAGTGGGAGGGGGATTCAGACTGTAATAGCCAGGAGTAAGGCTAGCATGGGAGTTATAATGAAAAGGATAGGGGAAGAGGTAGACGGGCGAATGGGTTCTTTGGTAAATAATTTAATTCCATCTGCTACTGGCTGGAGCAGTCCAAAAGGCCCTACAATATTTGGACCTTTTCGGGCTTGTATATAACTAAGGATTTTTCGTTCTACTAGTGTCAGGAATGCTACGGCAACTAGGATTGGTACTGCGTATGATAGGGATATAGTGAGGTGGATTGCGATCAT